TTTCATTCCATACCCGAAGAATTCTCAAATTGCTTTTTAGGCCTGTTATCAACAAAAATCCTTATCAAAAATCCTTATCCCATCTATCTATTAAAAATACAAATTGATAAACAATTTTTTTATAGTTGATTGTCTAGTGATATCCGCTAAGTACACAAAAAAAATGGGCCCGTTTTCGTCATACAATGATTACTCGATTCGATCCTTTTTTTCTTTGTATCATAAGTCAATCAACTTAGGTTTTTCTAAGCTGTAACTTCAATCAAATAAGAATAGTTTCTTTCGTTGATAGACTATTCCAATAAGATGGAATCCAATGCGGTTCCCAATATTTTTTTCTTAATTCTTATCAATCAATTCCTGTTCCTGTAATGTAAAAAAGAACAATTTGAAATTTTTAATATTGGGCCATATTTTTTAATGATAATGAATCTGTTTTTATGTTATTTCGTACTGTAAAATTCTTTTCCTTGTGGGATCATTTTCCCCCGAGAAGTAATGAGAACAATGATAGAATGGATTGCTACCTATGTCTAGATCGCGGATAAATGGAAATTTTATTGATAAAACCTTTTCGATTGTAGCCAATATCTTATTACGAATAATTCCAACAACTTCAGGAGAAAAAGAGGCATTTACTTATTACAGAGATGGTGCGATTTGACTTTTTTTTGACTCTCGGTTTTACGAGAAATACACATGATTCGTGATCGGGAAAAAAATAAAAAAATCTACGCTTGTAGAAGGTAAAGTTTGGAAATAGAACAATTCCTTCTGTCGTGTATCCTCGATTAATGCAGCCTCAGATGCTATGTTTCAATTCTCGATTCTAGTATTGAGCGAAAGGTTATACCTATAGGTTCGATATTACGGGTCACTCCTAACCAATAGGTAGCAGAGGGGAAGAAGCACTACACCTAGAAATTAACAACGGAAAAACTTTGTTATATTATAATTATATTATAAAAAAAATTATCCCCTTCTTTCGCAAGCTTGGGACTAAAAGAATGGTTGGGACAACAAACATCCATCTCGTTTGTATTTTGGATACCCGTATAACCATCGAAGGCTGTTGAAGTGACTAATTCCTGGACATTGGGAAGCGTTGAGAACAAAGAAATTGTTGGAGTTATCTTTTCTCTCTAGTAACAATACGTTTAATGTTAAGAAAAGATCTCTTGCAGGAAGGTTGGCTAGAGATTTCTTGTAAAAACACTAGCCCTAACTTAGTTCATAATGAGAAGATTTTCATCTTATTTATAATTTTATCATTATGCACATAAGGGAGGAGCCGTATGAGATGAAAATCTCATGTACGGTTCTGTAACGGAGATTCTGTGAATTGAATGACGACCGTAACGGATGTCAGCTCAATCCGAAGGGAATTATGCGGAAGCTTTACAGAATTATTATGAAGCTATGCGACTAGAAATTGATCCCTATGACCGAAGTTATATACTGTATAACATAGGACTTATCCACACAAGTAACGGAGAACACACGAAAGCTTTGGAATATTATTTTCGAGCGCTCGAACGAAACCCATTCTTACCACAAGCTTTTAATAATATGGCCGTGATCTGTCATTACGTGCGACTATCTCCACTATAGAAATAAAAAGTAAATAAAGATCAAATTCACTAGTAAATACTAGAAAAAGGGCGTTCTACATATGCATTGTCTAAAACAACGATTTTTATCAGCTGTAGAAAAGAAAGAAACTTCATAGAAGTTGAAATATGAAGAAATAGATATGCCTAGCTGTTTTATTCTATGGGTAAAGGATCTAATTGATAGAGTAAGCACCGTAAAGATCAATTAGTAAGGTTTTGCGCCGATACAAAAATAACTGCTTACTTATGTCATGATGTGAGACAAATGTTAGGAATCCACTTGTGTAATAGAGTCGATCCACTAAGATATTGAGCAGCGGTGTAGGATCAGATCCCAAAGATAGTAAGTCTTTCCTTTCGAAAGTCTTTTTCAAAAATTCTATATAAATTTCTATATGATATGAAACTGAGATAGTTACCTTTCAGAAAATTCTAATTCTAATGATAGGCAAAATGTCTATGTTTTATTTTTCTGAAGGTGGGAGAAAAGATAAAACTAAAATAAACCGGATTTTTAATCCAAACTTAAGATTTAAGTTTGAAACTCATTTTATTAACTTCTTTTGATTAACCAACCCGAAAAATGGGATAGATCTACGAGAAATCTTATTCAGTTAGATTAGATATGGTAGATTCAAATGGAATAAAAAAAGAGTTGACTGCCGAGCCGTATGAGCTAGGAAACTCTCAAGTACGGTTCTAAGGGAAGGAATTAACCCACCTATTCCGACCGGGGAGAACAGGCCATTCAACAGGGGGATTCTGAAATTGCGGAGGCTTGGTTCGACCAAGCCGCTGAGTATTGGAAACAGGCTATAGCACTTACTCCTGGTAATTATATTGAAGCGCATAATTGGTTGAAGATCACTAGACGTTTCGAATAAAAA